CCCTTTTCTTTTCGTATTATTTTCTTTACTATACCCGCTGCTGTTGCATTATAAACAGTATTATTACTCTTGCTTCCGTCGGGATAAATCTGGCCCCTTCCCCTGTTGCCGCCTACATATATGGGATACTTTAAAAAGTGAGCATCTTTATTAGTAGCAGGGTCCGGGGAAAGAATAGGAAAGGTGATTTCACTATATTTTTGCCCCGGAATAGGGCCTATCACAAGAATATTTTTTTGATTGGGGCGGTAGCTCTGAAAAGAAAGATTGCTTATCCTTTCTTTCATCTCGGGAGAAATACGCTCAGTGGGAGCCAATTCAAACCCCTCGGGTAAAATAAGAACAGCTCCTACGTTCAACCCCCCCTTCTTGCCATTAGCAAGAACTTGTTTTAGTTGCATATCATAAGGAATTCGAACAACTGCTTCAAAGACAGTATCAGGAAGGACCGCTTGTGGAACCTCGATATCCACGGGTTTATTAGCTAAATGACAATTGGCACAGACAATACGACCGGTCGCTTCTCGGGGATTTTCATAACCCTGCTGTGCAAAAATGGGATATGCATAGGAAATGGATGATTGAGTTATGATATATATAATCAGTGAGACGGGAATGGTTCGAGTAATCTGTTCTTTTATCCAAGAAAGGTTATTTATAGTTTGCATGGTCCAATTTTTAATCCCGAAAATTTCTACAATAAATTGGGTAGGTCCCTAGTATAGTTCCCTAGCCACGATTCTGCTCTTTACTAGAATATAGGAGGACCTTCCTGCCTTGGATGGGTAGAAAGAGTCAGTACGATTTTAAATTCTTATGCCCAAAGGACCAAACATTAGAATTAGATTAAAATCAATAGACCTTTTTTTCAGTCATTCATTGAATGATAAATCACTACAAGTGATGGGGATACACGATTTAAATAACGGAAAATCCAATATTTTAAAAGTGTATCTAGAATGACTGGAAAAGTGGAAACAAGGCCAGATAGAATTTGATCATTATTATAAAATCCAAAATCTTTGTAGATAGAGCCAATTATGAGTTCCCAGCCATGCGGCGAATGGAATCCGATACATAAATCAGTTACTAAAAGAATCAAAAATGCTTTTATTGTGTCACTTAGGTTATATAGGAATTCCTGCACCCAAGAGTTAAGAATAAAAAGTTGTTCATTACCTATAAAAGAATAACCACTTAGAATAACGAAATAGATTATATTGGTCGAGAAGGACAAAATTGTATGGATACAATCTTTATTGTGCAGCTTGATCAATTGAATCGTTTCTTTATGGATTCTTTTTAGATGTGTCTCCGGATATTCCTTTATCACTCCGTCCAACAGTAAAAGCTCCTCTAATGCTAGGAATTTTTCTAGAAGACTCTTGTCTTGAATATCATTCAAAAGACTTTCGGATTGCTTGGTATTCCACCAATCAGTAACCCAAGATTCCAAACTTCTCTTAAATGCTAGAAAGCTCCACCAGGGTAAAAATACTATAAATATAAGAAATAGAAGGGGAATAAATGCTTTTTTTTTTCTTTTTTCATTGTTAAGTTCATTTTTAAAAGTGGCCTCATTCGTTGACTCTATGGGATTCCATATTTGGTTTTTCACCAAAATTCGTCCTATTCCAAGGTATCGAACCATTCTCTGTTTTTTATTTGTGATTCGGTAATTAGTCCTTGATAAAGAATCTTGCAAGAATACAGAAATCGAATCGCGGCTATTTCAATTGTTCAAATTGAAGCAATTCCTTCCTTTAGATGAATCCCCGAAAACTCGCTTTAGTTAACAATTCGTATTTCTAGATAAAAAATTCATTAAAGACATTAAAAGAGAAGAGAGCGAAAGAAGATCGAAAACGAAACATCGAAAGAGATATTCATTTCATTTTATTTGAATGGGCATTCGGACTAAATTTTCGTTAAGTTATAGCATAGAAAAGTAATAAAAAAGGAGATTTGAAGGTTTTTCTACTCCCAGCGGAGAATCAGAACGCATTTTTGGTTCGGTCCATTTCAAAATACTTCAATCGGTACGCGTAAGAAATAGGCCAATTCGGCAGCTTTTTGTTCCATTTCTCGTGGAGTTAAATTCTCATCAGTACGAGTCAAAGGAACAGCTCCCTGGCCTCTGATTTCTAAATAAAGGACACGCCTAGGATAAATACCCTCTTTAAGTTCTATTCTGATAGACTGAATATCAGTTATAAGGAATCGGAGGAAAATGCGACGGTTTTTTCCCGGAAATCCCCAACGAAAAATACACACTAGTCCTTTTTTTTTATCGAATAGATCATAACCACTACCTACATTCCACGAAATTGTGCACCACAAATAGGAGCTAATAAAGAGACCCGCAATCCCATAGAAAGACATCACGATCCCTTGTGGAAAAAAAAGGATTTGTTGAGAGGGAAATAAAGATATAAAATTCCTACCAAGATAGCTAGAAGTTCCAACCAATAAAAATCCTAATGAACCGAAAAAAAGGATAAAGGCCCAACAGAAATTACTTGTTTTTCGAGACCCCCTTAGAAGTTCTATCCATATACGTTCTGATCGCCAATTCATACTAATCTAGTTGCATTTAATTTGAATTGATAGAATAACCAAAATAAATTTAACTTATACTTTACTTAACACTACGTTTCTAAAGTAACTCTCATCAACTAGCACTATTCTAATGTGAACCTGGAGGGGTAAATTGTTCACTCAAAAATACGAGCGTCCCCTGCATGCATATAACCCCGCCTTGGGTATCTGCAAGAATTGACTTTCTATTTATCAAACAGGGGCCGACCCGCGATTTGAAAATAGTTTACCTAAGATCAAGTTTCATATGCATAAGAATTTTTACACTTCTATTCGAAATAAATCACGCATTATAACATGTTCCACTTTACAACCAAATAAATAGCTCTCCGTGTTAGGATTCAATCAAGTCAAAGTCTTGAAAAATTGGATTTTGCCGCACCGTTCGTTTGGCCTAAACAATCTTATTTTTTTGAACATGAAGAAATAAAGAAGCTATTGCAATTGCCGGAAATACTAGGCCTACGAAAGGAACAAAAATGGAGGGAAGGCTTATATCTGTCATAGAATGGGTACCTCGGTTTATTATTTGTACCTGTTTGTTATATTGTTCTAAAATTATCTTAACTTAATTAGAATTATAATTCTATATATTCTATATAATTATACTAATTATATAGAAGTGAGTATAGTCTATACTAAGTTTACTAAATGGAGAATTAATGAAATAAACTTAATAACTTTACTACTCTATCGAATTTGGATTAAAAGTAAAGAAAGCATGCAACTGAAATAACTCACTTAGAGCACCTTTTAAAGGATTACGTGGTACAATTGGATCGAATAAACCCTTATCGAATAAATATTCAGCTTCTTGTGAACCTTCAGGTACTGTCGTATTCAACGTTTCTTCAATTACTCTTTTACCCGCAAATGCTACGTAGGCGTTGGGTTCACAAATAATTATATCTCCCAACATACCAAAACTAGCTGTCACCCCTCCAGTAGTGGGAGATGTAAGAATTGAGACATAGAATAGCTTTTTATTTGATTGATAATCAAATAAAGCCGACGCAATTTTGGCCATTTGCATTAAGCTCAAACTTCCTTCTTGCATGCGTGCCCCGCCGGAAGCACACACTATAATAAGGGGTAGATTCCTATTAGTAGCATACTCAATCAAACGAGTTATTTTCTCTCCTACTACGGATCCCATACTACCTCCCATAAACTTAAAATCCATAACCCCGATTGCTACAGGAATACCGTTTAGTCGACCTATACCTGTTTGAACAGCGTCGGTTAACCCCGTTTCTTTTTGATACGAATTAATGCGATCTTTATAAGGTTCCTCCTCCGAATGAAATTCGATGGGATCCATTGAGACCATGTCTTCAGCCATAGGATCCCAAGTACCTGGATCAATCGAGAGTTCGATTCTCTCTGAACTACTCATTTTCAAATGATATCCGCATTCATCACAAATGTTCATTTTTGACTTCAACAACTTTTTATAATTTAATTCATAACAATTTTCACATTGAATCCACAAATTCTTGTATTTTTTAGTTACCTCAAGATTATTATCCCTGCCATTTTTGTTAGTGGTAGTCTGACTTTCATCAAAAATGTAATTATCAATACACATTTGATAATTAATATAACTGTCAATACAATTATTAATGTGATTATTCAAATTAGATTTAGTATCGTACATGTAATGATCATAAGGGGTATCGTCACTTTGAGACCCATTCTCATAACTAGAATTCAAATAATTTTCCAATTTTTTTTGGAGTGACCTAGAAAAAGAATGATCATTTTCAATTTGAACAATCTTATTTTCAATATCAAAAAAAATGGAATAAGTTTCCCCCCTACTATCTAGAATTACAAAAGTATCATCATAGATGAAATTCCGAACGTCCCGTATACCCAATATTAGACTCGTATTTTCACTGCTACTGGTATTGTAAGAATCATAATAATTAGCATCATAATCATCAAAAATATCGCACCTCATTGCTTTACTTAGCCCACACCTATGCTCGAACTCTTCCTTATACAACATCGAATTAAACCGCCACTTTTCCATAGAGCCTTCTTGCCCCCTATTTGCATGAAAAAAATCGATGAATAGTCATTCGATGAAAAGGCATTTGAGATTCAGATTTCAAATATAAGAATCCGGGTAGCGCTTAACTCTACATGATAGATATAGCTTTTAAAAATTGGAAGGGAATATAAAAAGAAGAAAAGGACGATATACAGGATGGGTAGAAAGCGCTCTTATACTTGACTCGCTATCCGCCTATGCGATACGCGATATATATATATATATAAGTAGATAAGAATACACCAATCCTAGAGATCCATAGAATGAGTTGTGGATCCAGTACAACCAAAGAAACCCTTTCGTTTTCTTGTATTCGGCTCAATCCTTTTATTAAAAGAAAAGGATT